TAATGTAAATATTAATGAAGATGGTACTGTAAATGAATGACTGAGGGATATCAATAGGAAATAGGTAATTTTAGGGGTTTTCAAAGAAATTTTTATTATTAATAATATATTAAATATTTATTATATATATATATATCTGTCTACTTGTTAAATACATAGTTCTTATTTTAATTAAGATATTTATATATCAATGTTGTCTTTCTAGGCCTGGTATGCTTATAGGAATAGAGAGAGAAAAGAAGCATTTATTATTAATAAATACTTATTGAATATAATCATCTAATTATATTAAATACATATTATACATACATATATATGTAATCTAATGTATCTATTAAATATAACAAATGTATTATATAATATATTTATACGTAATTAATTAAATTATATTTAATAAGTTCTTATTATATAAATATGTTATATATATTAATAAGGTCAATGAATAATCATCTTTCTCTTTTAAAAGTAAAAAAAAGAGAAAGATGATTCTTCAATAGTTTAGACTATTGTACCATGTTATATTTACTTTACATTAAAATAATGGAAAATTGGAAATATTATTTAATTAATTAGAGGGTAATAATAAAGAACCATTATTAATTGTGGAAACGTATGACTTTCACCTTGATTTGCATGTGGGCAGTGCAATTTGAGGTGAGAAGACTTTGATGACTTTCACCTTGATTTGCATGTGGGCAGTGCAATTTGAGGTGAGAAGAAGTAAATGTTAGGTTTTATTCTGGTTTAGAAATTTATTTAATTTAAGTTTTACATGTAAATTTTTGTGGGAATTGGAAAAATTTAAAGAGTTAATAATTATTCGCAGTATTTAATTTTAAAAATTAAGGTGATTTAGATTTGGTTATAAATTTTATTATTGGTAAAGTTCGTGCCAGCCACCGCGGTTAAACGAAAGATAGAAATGAATTTGTTTGGTTTAAAGTTAGATTGTGTTATTTGGAATGAAAGGTTTAATTTTAAGGTAAAATTTATGTTTATTTAATTGTTTCTTGTATGAAATTGAGACTTTGAAATTTATGATTAAACTAGGATTAGATACCCTATTATGATGAATGTAAATTGTAAACTAGGGTAGTATTAGTTAAGGTCTTGAAACTCAAAGAATTTGGCGGTGTTTTAGTCTATTCAGAGGAATCTGTCCTGTAATTGATAATTCACGATTAGGAAAACTTAATTTTAGGATTTGTATACCGCCGTCATCAGAATATTTTTTTAGAATTGATTTTCTTGAAATTTAATTAGAGAACATGTCAGGTCAAGGTGCAGTTTATGGTTAAGTAGAAGATGGATTACAATAAATGTATTTATGATGGATTTATTAATTTTGAAGATTATATGAAGGTGGATTTGATAGTAATTGTAAGTTAATTTTTTAGATGATTTAAGCTCTAAAACATGCACACATCGCCCGTCGCTCTCATTTGTAAATGAGATAAGTCGTAACAAAGTAGGTGTACTGGAAAGTGTATCTAGAATGTTAACAAAATAAAGCTTTATTTAGTTAAGCATTTCATTTACACTGATAAGATTTTTCGTGCAAATCGAATTATTTTGAAGAAAATATCTTAATGTAATGATGTATGTAAGTGAGTAATTTAATAAAAATAATTTTATAGTATGAGGTTAGAGTATAATTTATAGAAAAGATTAAAAGTTTTATAGTGTAATAGTATTGTGAAAGATTGATGAAATAGAAGAAAATGAATTTGTTTTAAAGTAATTATGTAATGTACCTTGTGTATCAGGGTTAATTAAAATTATATTATGAAGTTAATTATTCTCGATTTAAAGTGAGTAAAAATATTAAGATTTAAGATGTTGAATAATTTTATTAAATAATATTATGGGAATGAAATGTTAAACGAACTTTAAGGTATCTAGTTATCTAAGAAATGAATTTAATTCAGATATTAATTTATTGTTTATTATTGTTTATGAATAATATTTTTAATATTACTAATTAAGGGGATTAGCTCTTGATTGTAATTAATAATTAATTTATGTGAATGGGAAAATAAGACTTTAAAGTAGTTAAATTTTTGGTGTGTTATAACTTATTTTATATGAGATTATATTTAGTGAATAATTTTAATTTTGTATTAGATTTATTTTAATAATTAGTGATAGAATAAAATAATGATTAAATTAGTATAAGGAATGGAACATTGTTATTAATAGAAGAAAATTTATAATAAGGAATTCGGCAAAAATTAATGCTCGCCTGTTTAACAAAAACATGTCTTTTTGTTTATTTAAAAAGTCTGGCCTGCCCACTGAAGTTTTGAAGGGCCGCGGTATTTTGACTGTGCAAAGGTAGCATAATCATTAGTCTTTTAATTGAGGACTGGAATGAAAGGTTGGACGAGGTATTAACTGTCTCATTATAAAAGTTAGAATTTAATTTTTTAGTAAAAAAGCTAAAATATGTATAGAGGACGAGAAGACCCTATAAAGTTTAATATATAAATATTTATAATAAATTTAGTTGTATTATAGTTGTGATTATTATTATATTTAGTTGGGGTGACTTAAAGAATAAATAAACTCTTTATAAATTTAAGACTATTATGTTAGAATAAGTGATCCATTATTAATGATTAAAAGATTAAATTACTTTAGGGATAACAGCGTAATTTTCTTTGAGAGTTCTTATCGACAAGAGAGATTGCGACCTCGATGTTGAATTAAGAATATTAATGGGTGTAGAAGTTCATTAAATAAGTCTGTTCGACTTTTAAATTCTTACATGATTTGAGTTCAGACCGGCGTGAGCCAGGTCGGTTTCTATCCTTATAATTTTGTAACATTTTAGTACGAAAGGACCAGATGTTAGGTAGATTATTGTTGTTAAGGAAAATATTAATAAGCTATTTTGGCAGAAAAAGTGTAATGAATTTAGAATTCATAGATGTGATTGTAACACAAGTAGTATTGTATTATGAATTAATAGTTAGTTTAATTAGATCTTTGTTATTAATTATTTGTGTATTAGTAGGAGTGGCTTTTTTAACATTATTAGAGCGTAAGGTGTTAGGTTATATTCAAATTCGAAAGGGACCAAATAAGGTTAGTGTGATAGGAATCCCTCAACCCTTTGCTGATGCTATTAAATTATTTACTAAGGAACAAACTTATCCAATATTATCAAATTATTTTTTATATTATTTTTCTCCAGTATTTAGATTATTTTTAGCTTTATTAGTATGGTTAATTTTTCCTTGTTTTACATATTTATTTTCTTTTAATTTTGGTCTTTTATTTTTTTTATGTTGTACAAGATTAGGGGTATATACAGTAATAATTGCGGGGTGGTCTTCTAATTCAAATTATGCGTTATTAGGGGGTTTACGAGCTGTTGCTCAAACAATTTCTTATGAAGTAAGTTTAGCTTTAATTTTATTTTCTTCTATTTTTTTTATTGATAGTTATTGTTTAAATATATTTATGTATTATCAAGAATATATCTGGTTTATTATGTTAAGTTTTCCTTTGTCATTAGCATGATTTGCTTCATGTTTAGCAGAAACTAATCGCACTCCCTTTGATTTTGCTGAGGGAGAATCTGAATTGGTATCTGGATTTAACGTTGAATACAGAAGAGGGGGTTTTGCATTAATTTTTATGGCGGAATATGCAAGAATTTTATTTATGAGAATGTTGTTTTGTGTTATTTTTCTTGGCTGTGATGTATTTTCTTTTAATTTTTTTATAAAATTGGTTGGATTGGGATTTATATTTATTTGAGTTCGTGGGACTTTACCTCGATTTCGGTATGATAAGTTGATGTACTTGGCTTGAAAAAGTTTTTTACCCTTATCTTTAAATTTTTTAATTTTTTATATTGGAATGAAACTTTTATTTATATCTTTATTGATATAATGAAATTTTATTAGTATGTGTGTGTGTGTGAAACCATTAGAAGGTTGATCTTCTTTCTTATGCTTTCAAAACATATGCTTATTTAAGCTAAATGATTAATTTAATAATTTATCTCAGAATAGAAGTAATATTGGGTTAATTAAATAGTATAAAAAATATATTACAGTTAAGATTTGTCCTGTTAGAATGTAGGGGTCTTCAACAGGACGTGCTCCAATTCATGTTAATAAAATTACGATGGATGTTATTGATCAAAATATAAATTGATTAATGGGATAGAATTGATTTCCTCGAAATTTATTTTTGTTAAAGAAAGGGAGAATTATTAAAATGGCAATAGATAGAACTAGTGCAATTACTCCTCCAAGTTTATTAGGAATTGATCGGAGAATTGCATATGCAAAAAGAAAATATCATTCAGGTTGAATATGAACTGGGGTTACTAAAGGGTTAGCTGGGATAAAATTGTCAGGATCTCCTAGTATATAAGGTTCAAGAAGAGTTAATAATGATAAAATTATGATTAGAATAATGAAACCAATAATATCTTTAAAAGTAAAATATGGGTGAAAGGGAATTTTATCAATATTTCTATTTAATCCAATTGGGTTATTAGAGCCTGTTTGATGAAGAAATAAGAGATGAATTATTGTTGCTGCTGCAACAATAAAGGGGAGAAGAAAATGGAAGGTGAAAAATCGTGTTAAGGTAGCATTATCAACAGCAAATCCACCTCAAATTCATTGAACTAAGTCTGTTCCTAAATAGGGCATAGCTGAGAGTAAGTTGGTAATAACTGTTGCTCCTCAAAATGATATTTGCCCTCATGGTAGGACATAACCTATGAAAGCTGTACCTATAACTAAGAAGAGAATAATTACTCCTACTATTCATGTATGTAAATAATTGAATGAACCATAATATATACCACGTCCAACGTGGAGATATAGACAGATAAAAAAGAATGAAGCACCATTTGCATGCAATGTTCGTAGGAATCAACCATAATTTACGTCACGACAAATATGTGCAATTCTGTTAAAGGCAGATTCAATATTTGCGGTGTAGTGTATAGCTAAAAATAATCCTGTTGCAATTTGGATAATTAAACAAATGCCTAATAGAGATCCAAAGTTTCATCAGGTTGAGATATTAGAAGGAGCTGGTAAGTCTACAAGGGCATTATTAGCAATTTTGAAAAGTGGATGTTGAAGACGTAAAGGTTTATACATTAGTGAATGTGACGTAGGGGTCCATAAAAGATATTTGTAATTTTTACAATAGCAATAAGGGTTAAAAATAGATATAATACTAATATCAGAGTGTTTAAACTTGTAGGATTGTTATATAGTTGTATTAGAGATTGGGGGTTTTCTGATCAATAGTTTCTATTTCTTCAATTGTTGGGGGATATGTCTAAATTTGTAGAAATAGTATTAGTGAAAGAAGAATCTATTAATCATGAAATTATAATAATTAAATTAATGATAAGAAATATAATGAAAATTGTTTTAATGGGAATTGAAAGTATTTCATTTGAAGCTAATCTTGTAATATAAATAAATAATACTAGTATTCCTCCTAAGAAGACTAGGAATAAAATATAAGAGAATCAAAATCTTTGAGAAATAAATCCTGTTAAACTGCAAATTAATAGGGTTTGAAAGACAATAGTTAATGTTATAGTTAGTGGGTGATTTAGTTGAGTGAAAATGATAGTTGAAAAGATATTAATTGTTATTAAAGTTAATAATATTCAGAAGATAGTTTAAAGTAAAATATTAATTTTGGGAATTGATGATGAGGTATTCCTTTCTTCTGAGTTTTAAAAGAAATCTTAATTTTGGTTTACAAGACCAATGTTTTTATTAAACTATTAAAACTTATGTTAATATATTGTTATAGAGTGATGGTATTTATATTTATTTCAGGGATGTATGTTTTTTGTTCAAAACGGAAACATTTATTGGCAGTTTTGTTAAGATTAGAATTTATAGTATTAGTTATGTTTTTAATATTATTTATGTTTTTAAATATATTTAATTATGAGCTATTTTTTAGTATAGTATTTTTAGTGTTTTCAGTTTGTGAAGGGGCTTTAGGGTTATCAATTTTAGTTTCAATGATTCGTACACATGGGAATGATTTTTTTCAATCTTTTGTTATTTTGCAATGTTAAGTTTGATAGGTATGTTGTTGTTTTCAATTCCTCTTTGTTTAATATTTGAAGGATGGTGAATAATTCAGAATTTACTGTATTTAATAAGTTTTATATTTATTTTTTTTTGTGTGATAGGAGGAGAATTTAATTATTTAAGTTACTTTTTTGGTTGTGATATTATTTCTTATGGGTTAATTATATTAAGATTTTGAATTTGTGCTTTAATGTTAACAGCAAGAGAGTCAGTCAAGCGATATAAGGTAAATCAAGAATTATTTTTAATTATAGTGGTAATGTTGTTATTAATATTGTATTGTACTTTTAGAAGATTAAGATTATTTTCTTTTTATGTTTTTTTTGAAGCTAGTTTGATTCCTACTTTGTTACTAATTTTAGGATGAGGGTATCAACCTGAACGGTTACAGGCAGGGGTTTATTTATTATTTTATACTTTATTGGCGTCTTTGCCTTTATTAATTGGTTTATTTTATTTATATAATAATAAGGGATCATTATTTATTTATTTAATATTTAATGATTTAAGTAACTTATATTTATATTTAAGATTAGTAGTTGCATTTTTAGTTAAAATACCAATATTTTTAGTTCATTTATGATTGCCTAAGGCGCATGTGGAAGCTCCAGTTTCTGGTTCTATAATTTTAGCTGGTGTGTTATTAAAATTGGGGGGTTATGGATTATTACGAATTTATAAATATTTAAGTTTAAGAGGATTAAAGTTTAACATATTGTGAATTAGAATTAGATTGATTGGAGGTGTTTTAGTTAGTTTAATTTGTTTACGTCAGGTTGATATGAAATCTTTAATTGCTTATTCTTCAGTTGCTCATATAGGGATTGTTTTGAGAGGTTTAATAACTTTAACTTATTGAGGATTTTGTAGTTCTTACACATTAATAATTGCTCATGGATTGTGTTCTTCGGGTTTATTTTGTTTAGCAAATATTTCTTATGAGCGATTAGGTAGTCGAAGATTATTAATTAATAAGGGTTTAATGAATTTTATACCAAGAATGGCTATATGGTGATTTCTTTTATCATCTTCTAATATAGCAGCACCTCCTTCATTAAATTTATTAGGTGAAATTGGATTATTGAATTGTATTGTTTCTTGAACTTGATTGACTATAGTGATATTAATATTATTATCTTTTTTTAGTGCAGCTTATACATTGTATTTATATTCTTTTAGTCAACATGGTCAAATTTATTCAGGTGTTTATGCTTGTTCAATGGGGTATTTTCGTGAATATCTATTGTTATTTTTGCATTGATTTCCATTAAATTTATTGATTGTTAAAAGAGAAATATTTATACTGTGACTGTAACTTAAATAGTTTAAAGAAAAATATTGATTTGTGGTGTCAAAGATATGTTGAAATATTTTAGGTTATTTTATGATTGATATCAATTTGTTTTTTAAGTTTTATTTTTTTATTTTTATTGAGATTAAGATTGGGTGTTTTAGGGGTTTATTTTTTAATAATGGATTTAATTTATTTTATTGAATGAGAAGTAATTTCTCTTAATTCTACTAATATTGTAATAACATTTTTATTTGATTGGATGTCTTTATTATTTATAAGTTTTGTTTTATTTATTTCTTCTTTAGTTATTTATTATAGTGATGAATATATGTTAGGGGATAATAGATTAAATCGATTTATTATTCTTGTATTAATATTTGTATTGTCAATAATGTTTTTGATTATTAGTCCAAATTTAATCAGAATTTTATTAGGATGAGATGGATTAGGGTTAGTTTCGTATTGTTTAGTAATTTATTATCAAAATGTTAAATCTTATAATGCAGGAATGTTGACTGCTTTGTCAAATCGTATTGGAGATGTTGCTTTATTGATAGCAATTGCTTGAATATTAAATTTTGGTAGATGAAATTATATTTATTATTTAGAATTGCATGAATTAAATTATGAGTTAAAAATTGTTGGTGGATTAGTTTTATTAGCTGCTATAACTAAGAGTGCACAGATTCCTTTTTCTTCTTGATTACCAGCGGCTATGGCAGCTCCTACACCTGTTTCTGCTTTAGTTCATTCATCAACATTGGTAACTGCAGGTGTTTATTTATTGATTCGATTTAATGCTTTAATTGTAGGTAATATGTGAGGTGAATTTTTATTATTAATTTCTGGTTTAACCATATTTATAGCTGGAATTGGTGCCAATTTTGAATTTGATTTGAAAAAAATTATTGCTTTGTCAACATTAAGACAGTTGGGGCTAATAATAAGAATTTTATCAATTGGATATTATAAATTAGCTTTTTTTCATTTATTGACTCATGCTTTATTTAAGGCATTATTATTTATATGTGCAGGTGCAATTATTCATAATATAAAAAATTCTCAAGATATTCGGTATATAGGAGGTTTATGTATTCAAATACCATTGACTTCTTCTTGTTTAAATATATCTAATTTTGCTTTGTGTGGGATGCCTTTTTTGGCTGGGTTTTATTCAAAAGATTTGATTTTGGAGATTGTAAGAATATCTTATATAAATTATTTTAGTTTCTTTTTATTTTTTTTTTCTACAGGGTTAACTGTTTGCTATTCTTTACGGTTAGCTTATTATTCTATAACTGGTGATTTTAATAGACTTTCTTTACACCCATTAAATGATGAAGGTTGGATTATATTAAAGGGAATAATTAGATTAATAATTATAGCTGTTATTGGAGGTAGTTTTTTAAGTTGAATTATTTTTCCAACACCTAGTATGATTTGTTTACCTTTTTTTTTAAAAAGATTGACTTTAATGGTTTGTTTTATTGGGGGATGAATTGGTTATGAAATTTCTCAGTTTGCATTAAGATACGACTTGTATTCATTTAAGTATTATTGATTAACAAATTTATTGGGTTCAATGTGATTTATGCCTATAATTTCAACTTATGGTGTAAATTATTTACCTTTAAAGTTGGGGGATACTGTTTATAAAATTTATGATCAAGGATGAAGAGAGGAATTTGGAGCTCAAACTATTTATTCATTTTCAGTTAATTATTCTTTGGTGAATCAATTTTGGCAAAATAATGATTTAAAAACTTACTTGTTTAGTTTTATTATTTGAATTTTTATTTTAATAATAATAATTATAATGTATTCAAATAGCTTATATAGAGTGTAACATTGAAGCTGTTAAGGAAAATTTAATTTTTTGAATATTTATAAATAAATAATATATTATTTGTACAATGAAAATGTATTGTTTTAGTTAAACTATATAAATAAGAAATATTAATGGAATTAAACCATTAAAGATAAAAGTTAGCAGCTTTTTCTTAAGCATTATATTTCCTTAATTGGAAATAAATTTCAATAATATTATTAACAGTAATATACCTCTAATTTGGTTTCAATTAATTAATAAATAAAGGTATTGTATACCAAAGATCAGGTCGAAACTGATTGCGTCTTCGCTTTTTATTTAAGATTAATTGAATATCAATACTTTTTGAATGCAAATCAAATGTTATAATTAACTATAATCCTAAGATGCTCATTCAAGGGCTCCTTGATTTCATTCATGATACAACCCAATTAAAAGAATAATTAAAAATATTATAGTAATAAAAGTTCATGATATTAAGTTTGATCAGTAAAAGATAATGATTGTTGGAAGAAGAAGAGCAATTTCTACATCAAAAATTAGAAAAATTACAGCAATTAGAAAAAATCGTAAAGAAAAAGGAAGGCGTGCTGATCTTTTGGGGTCAAATCCGCACTCAAATGGTGATCTTTTTTCTCGGTCATTAATAGATTTTTTGGAAAGAATAGTTGCTAATGATATAACAATAATACAGATTATTAAAATAATGAAAGTTAGAATTAATAAATTAAGGATTATTTACTTTGATGGATTATCAATCTAATTGATTGGAAGTCAAGTGTACTTATATACTAAGTAAATATATATATATATATTTACTAATTAAATATCATAATTATCTACCTCATCAATAAATAGAAATATAGAGAAATAATCAGACGACATCAACAAAATGTCAGTATCATGCTGCAGCTTCAAATCCAAAGTGATGAGATTGAGAGAAGTGAAAAAATAAGTGTCGTAAAAGACAAATAACTAGGAAAGTTGTTCCAATAATAACATGTAATCCATGGAAGCCAGTAGCTACGAAAAAAGTTGATCCGTATACAGCATCTGCAATAGTAAAGGGTGCCTCAATATATTCATAAGCTTGTAGAAGTGTAAAGTAAAACCCTAATAATACAGTGAAAAATAAACCTTGTGTTGTTTGAGATTGATTGCTCTCTATAAGACTATGATGTGCTCATGTAACAGTAACTCCTGAAGCAAGTAAAATAGCTGTATTTAATAAAGGAATTTGAAATGGGTTAAAAGGTTGAATTCCTGCCGGAGGTCATATTGCCCCTAATTCAATAGACGGTGAAAGTCTTCTATGAAAGAATGCTCAGAAGAATGAAATAAAAAAGAAAACTTCTGAAATAATAAATAAAATTATTCCTCATCGTAATCCTAGATTGACAACAAATGTATGAAGTCCTTGATAGGTACCTTCACGAGTAATATCTCGTCATCATTGAATTATTGTTAAAACAGTAATGGTGATTCCAATAGTTAAAAGATAGTATTGATATTGATGGAATCATATTACTAGTCCTGAAACAATCACGAAGGCACCAATAGCTCCTGTAATTGGTCAAGGACTAGCATTTACTAGGTGAAATGGGTGAGTAAAGTTTTTTCAATTTAAGTTAATGATAGTATTAGAGGTTGAGTAAGGAAATTTAATGCTTAAATGTGATGAATTAATATTTTTTATCATAAGTAAATTTAATTGACTTCTCTAGAATAGAGAGTAGAAAGTACAGCAAATACATAAGATTGAATTATTGCTACTGCAGCTTCTAAGGTTAAAAGGGCAAGTTGTGCAATGATTAATAAAGATACTAGTGTTATTGTTAGGTTAGGTCCTGTGTTACCTAAAAGCGTTAAGAGTAAATGCCCTGCAATTATATTAGCTGCAAGTCGAACTGCTAATGTTCCAGGGCGAATAATGTTTCTAATTGTTTCAATGCAAACTATGAAGGGTATAAGAACAGGAGGTGTACCTTGAGGTACAAGATGGGCAAATATATGTTGAGTATGATTAATTCAACCATAGATTATAAATCTTAATCATAGAGGTAAAGCTAGTGATAAGGTTAAGGTTAAATGACTTGTTCTTGTGAAAATATAAGGAAATAGCCCTAAAAAATTATTGAATAAAATTAATGAAAATAGAGAAATGAAAATAAATGTTCTTCCATTGAAGCCTGCTGGTCCGATTAGTGTTTTAAATTCATTATGTAAGGTTAAAATAATTTTATTTCATAAAATGTGATGTCGAGAAGAAAACAATCAAAAATTTGTGGGGATAATTAAAATTCCTAAGAATGTTCTTATTCAATTTAAGGAAAGATTTATAATATTTGTAGTAGGATCAAAGACTGAAAATAAATTTGTTATCATTTTCAAGTTAGTGTTGGCTGAGTAATTGTTATTTGAGATGAAGAAGGCGATTCGAGCGTTAAATAGTAGTAGTTAATAATAGTAAATAAGACTAATGTTGAAGAGAAAATGAAAAATAATAATAATCATCTAATGGGGGCTATTTGTGGAATTAAAAGATATTAATTATTTAATAATTTAAGAATGACATTCTAATGTTATACTTTAACTAATCTTTTATCATTAGAAGTAGGTGTTAGTTACTATAAATTGGTTTAAGAGACCAATACTTACATTCAGTCATCTAATGTATTTTGATGAATTAGTTAATCATGAAATAAATGTTTTTATATTAATTCTTTCAATAACAATTGGTATAAAACTGTGATTTGCACCACAAATTTCTGAACATTGTCCGTAGAATAAACCTGGACGATTAATAAAAAATCTGATTTGATTTAATCGCCCAGGGGTAGCATCAACCTTTACTCCTAAGGCAGGAACAGTTCAAGAGTGAATTACGTCAGCAGATGTAATTAATATTCGAATTTGAGTATTTATAGGTAAAACAGTTCGATTATCAACATCTAATAGTCGAAATTCATTAGTATTTATTTCGTTGTAAGGAATTATGTAGGAATCAAATTCTAATATATTTTGAAAGTCAGAATATTCATAACTCCAGTATCATTGATGCCCGACTGATTTAATAGTTAATATTGGATCTAAAGATTCGTCTAATAAATAAAGTAATCGTAATGATGGTAAAGCAATAAAAATTAAAGTAAAAGCTGGTAAAATTGTTCAAATGATTTCAATTGTTTGTCCTTCTAAAAGGTAACGATGGGTAAAAGGATTAAAAAATAAACTTCCTATAATATAGGCTACTATAATTGTAATTATAGTTAAAATAAGAAGTGTATGATCATGAAAAAATAATAATTGTTCTATTAAGGGTGAAGCACCATTTTGTAAATTAAAGTTTGATCATGTTGCCATATTTCTAATAAAAGAAATTCTTTATATATGGAGCTTAAATCCATGGCACTATTCTGCCATATTAGATTAATTAGCTAAAATTGGTAATTCATTATAACTATGTTCTGTTGGAGGAGTATCTTGAAATCATTCTAAAGAACTTGTTATATTTAAAGGGAAAATTGTTGTTCGATTTGAAATTATTCTTTCTCAGATAATAAAAATGAGTATTAGAATTCCAATAAAAGAGATTGTTGATCCTAGTCTTGAGGCAATATTCCATGAAGTAAAAGCGTCTGGATAATCTGAATATCGTCGAGGTATACCAGCTAATCCTAAAAAATGTTGAGGAAAGAAAGTTAAATTGACACCTAAAAATATAATTGTAAATTGAATTTTCAGTCATTTGGGATTTAATACTAATCCAGTAAATAAAGAATATCATTGAATGAAACCAGCTATAATTGCAAAGACGGCTCCTATAGATAAAACATAATGAAAATGAGCAACTACATAGTAAGTGTCATGTAATACAATATCAATAGATGAATTTGCAAGAATAACTCCAGTTAAACCTCCAATAGTAAATAAAAATACGAATCCAAGAGCCCATAGAAGTGAAGGTGAATAAGTTAATTGAGTTCCATGTAGTGTAGCGAGTCAACTAAAAATTTTAATTCCTGTAGGTACAGCAATAATTATTGTGGCAGAAGTGAAGTAAGCTCGAGTATCAACATCCATTCCAACAGTGAATATATGGTGAGCTCAAACTACAAAACCTAATAATCCAATTGCTAACATTGCATAAATTATTCCTAATGTTCCAAATGCTTCCTTTTTTCCTCTTTCTTGTCTAATAATATGAGAAATTATTCCAAATCCAGGCAGAATGAGAATATAAACTTCAGGGTGTCCAAAGAATCAGAATAAATGTTGATAAAGAATAGGATCCCCTCCCCCAGCAGGATCAAAGAAGGTAGTATTAAGATTACGATCAGTTAAAAGCATAGTAATGGCTCCTGCTAATACAGGTAAAGATAATAAAAGTAATAATGCTGTAATAGCAACAGATCACACAAATAAGGGAGTTTGATCTAAAGTTATTCCAGGGGCTCGTATATTAAGAAAGGTAGTAATAAAATTTACTGCTCCTAGAATTGATGAAATCCCAGCGAGGTGAAGACTAAAAATAGCTAAATCAACGGAAGCTCCAGCATGAGCAATCCCTGCTGATAAAGGTGGATAAACTGTTCAACCTGTACCGGCTCCGTTTTCGACAAGACTACTGGCGAGTAGTAGAGTAAGTGAGGGGGGCAAGAGTCAAAATCTTATATTATTTATTCGTGGGAAGGCTATATCAGGGGCACCTAATATTAAAGGGACAAGCCAATTTCCAAAACCACCAATTATAATAGGTATAACTATGAAAAAAATTATAACGAATGCATGGGCAGTTACAATTACATTATAAATTTGATCATCACCAATTAGGTATCCAGGTTGTCCTAGTTCAGCACGAATTAATATACTAAGAGATGTACCTACTATTCCAGCTCAGGCACCAAAAATAAAATATAATGTTCCAATGTCTTTATGATTAGTTGAGAAAAGTCATTGTTGCGGTAGAATGGCTGAGTGTAAGTGATAAATTGTAAATTTATTAAGGAGGATTTTCTCTTCTACCAATAAACCTTTATAGTCAAATATATGATTTTAGACTGCAATTCTAAGGGTGTAGTGTTCTACTAAGGTTTAAATATACATAATTTATTTTCAGCTTTGAAGGCTACTAGTTTATTTAACTTAAAACCTTTTAAAGAAAGTTATAAATTAAACTACAGATTAATAATCCTAGAGAGGAGATTGAGGCTGAAATAATAGAGATAATCAAATTATAGCTGGGAATAGTATAGAAACTAATTCACTTTATTTGTGTATAATTTAAAAGAAAGGCAGAGAATGTAAGACGAATGTAATAGAATAAGGTAATAAGTGTTATAATTACTATAACAATTGTAATAAATGAAGAATTAGTTGATACTAGTGATTCAATCACTATTCATTTGGGTAAAAATCCTAGAAAGGGTGGTAGACCCCCTAATGAGAGTAAAGTAAGATACAGTAAGAGTTTAAATCTATTTGTAGAATTTAATGTTAAAAATCTTTGGTTTAAATGAAAAATTTGATGTGTTGAGAATATAAAAATTAATGATAAAGTTAAAAAGGTATAAACAATGAAATATAATTCTCATAAATTTTCTCCACATGCTATTGCAGCAATTATTCATCCAAGGTGATTAATTGATGAATAAGCTAATAATTTTCGTAAGGAAGTTTGATTTAAACCACCTAAAGAACCAATAATGACAGATAAAATAATAACAGTTGAAGTGAAAATGTTTATTTTTAATAAATATGATAATAAAATGAGTGGGGCAATTTTTTGCCAAGTTATTAAAATCAAACAATTTTTTCAATTTAATCCTTCTATTGTTCCTGGAAATCAAAAATGAAAGGGGGCAGCTCCCATTTTTAAGAGTAGGGTTGAAGTAATTAATATCATAAAAAAATTGTTTGGTATAATTGAAGAGTTAATAGAAAAAAGTTGTATTAAAGTAGTTGAAAAAAGAAAAATAATGGACGCTAAGGCTTGAATTAAAAAATACTTTAATGTCGCTTCGGTGGATAAAATATTTTTTGAATTAGTTATTAGTGGAATAAAGGACAGCAGATTAATTTCTAACCCTATTCAAGCTCTAAATCAAGAATTTGAAGAAATTGAAATTAAAGTTCCTCTAATCAAGGTAGTCAAAAATAACACTTGTGTAATATTAGTCAGTAAAAAGAAGAAGACTTCTTCTATAAACGGGGTATGAACCCATTAGCTTAAATTAGCTTATCTTTTTTAATAATACATTTTGGTGTACGAGGCACAGAAATTTTTGATGTTTTAAGAATAGTTTAATTCTATTAAATGTAATGTAATAATGGTAATGTAATTACTTGATTTATCCTATCAAGATAATCCTTTAAATCAGGCACATTATT